AAGAAAGACCGTTTCAACATCAAAAACAACAAAAACTAGAGCAAACATGTAATAGCGAATTCGGAATTGTACCCAAGCATCCCCCATGGGTTCTATACCTGATTCATAACTAGAAAGCTTTTCTGGACCTTTCCTAATCGGGGCTAAAATACCCGAAATGACAAATGCCAAGATAGGAATAATGCTTGATATTATTAGGAATGACCAGAAGATATCAGATTCGTGAAGCAGAAACATAAAAGTACTCCTATGAATGTGGAATAGGCCTAATTCTTCCATTTGAATTGGAATTTTCAAATCATCTAGAGCTTATTCGATGAAACAAGAAAATAATTTTGATCAAATAAAGCCGCATAGTTGAGAGTTTGTTTGCTGTAGGACATACCTTGTTTCAAGATTCATCTAATGTCATCCCACTTCTATTTTTTCTTTTTTTTTCTCCTTTTGATTCTATTTCTATATGTGAGGTGTAGACATAGCATGCTCTTATACTTAGTTTATACTTATTATCTTATGTATATTTTTTCTATTTCATATTGATCTTCTTTCTTATAAAGAATTAAGAAGAAAAAGTAAAAGTAAAGAATCCCTTATCTTATAGTAAAGAAGGAATTCAATAAACAAATTACAAATTCAATTTTTATTTTCAATTCAAAAAAGAATAAGAAAAATATCATATGTAATTCATTCATGAAAGTGGATGGAGAGAGACGGGTATTTTATCCGATATTTGACAAATACCAATTGAGTCCGTTGGAATGAATTATTGTGTTTATTTTATTGTTCCTACTACTACTCAAATTTCTATACAAAACAAAATCAAAATGGAATGTATTAGGGCTATACGGACTCGAACCGTAGACCTTCTCGGTAAAACAGATAAAACTGATTATTATCGAAATGATTCGAACTGTTTCAAAGACCCAACATGCATTTTGTTGCATTGGGCTCTTTCATCAACTGATGTAAAGATCAGTTAGTTCACCATATTTTTCTTTAGAAGAAGAGAATGAGATGGCTCCATGTGCTCTGATTCATTATTTGTATCCTGATCTAGGAGCAATACCAAAGTGTTTCAAAGAAGGGTGACCTTTATTTAGGTCTGCCTTTGGCCTAGATCAACCTAAGTGAAATGTAGTCTCTATCACTCCGCTGCAATATTAAAATATGAGACTTCATACACCTCAAAGCTCATAGGATGAAAAGAGGTTCTTTTGAGATCCTTATACTCATTATGCCTGGCATTGAATGGACTGGGCATTTACCTTACAATGGCAGGTTCTATTTGATTTGGCACCGGAATTCGCACCTGAACCGGATCAAACCAACTTTGTCAGGCTATTTTTCTCTTGTTCTCTCGAATATACGGAGTAAGACATCGACTTCTCAAAAAGATCAATTATGGTCATTGCATAAAAGGCTCCCTTGAAAAACATTGGCGCACGTGTAAACGAGGTGCTCTACCTAACTGAGCTATAGCCCTTGTCATAACCATTTTAACATAGAGACAATTTCTTGTCAAGAAGGGTATTCCATAATCCCACATGATAACTTTCTGATCCGTTTATGTTTACTGGTAAAAGATTGATATTGCTTAGAAAACATATTTTACCTATAATCCATCGAAGTGATGGAGACCCTTTTTTGTGATGATAAATGACCTACTTAACCCAGTGGTTAGAGTATTGCTTTCATACGGCGGGAGTCATTGGTTCAAATCCAATAGTAGGTAGAACTTATTAGATACCGGATTCCATGGTATCTAATAAGTTTTTCTACCCATCCTCTTTTTTTATTTTTCGTTCTATCATCAGATTAATCAAATTAGACTTCATTGTGTTCAATTTGTGGAATCAAGATATAGTGTGTAGTGTATAATAAGATATTAAAGAATTTTGATTGAATGTATTAACTACTAATAGGAAATCGCTTTGACAGCTTCTACTCGTGTCCTAGCTCGTCTGAGAGCTAGATTTGCCTCAATTGCTTGTCTCTTACCCTCAGCTCTACTCAAGTTAGCTTCAGCTATTTCAAGAGTTTGTTGAGCTTCTTGTGGATCAATGTCAGTACTAATTTCCGCACCATTTCCTAAAATGGTGATCTCATTATTACTTATTCTAGCAAAACCACCCATAAGAGCCACCGTTAACCATCGGTCGTTTAGCCGTATTCTCAAAAGACCTATATCTACAGCCGTGGCAATGGGGGCATGGTTTGGTAATATCCCAATTTGTCCACTATTAGTAGATAAAATAATCTCTTTCACTTCGGAATTCCAAATCATTCGATTAGGAGTCAGTACACAAAGATTTAAGGTCATTTTTTCAATTTGTTCTCCTCTTCTAAGTTCATAGCTTTCGCGGTAGCTTCATCGATGTTACCCACCAAATAAAAGGCCTGCTCGGGAAGACTGTCTAATTCTCCGGAAAGGATGAATTTAAACCCCCGAATTGTTTCTGCGAGACCAACATATTTCCCTGGAGAACCAGTAAAGACTTCTGCCACAAAGAAGGGTTGTGATAAGAAACGCTCAATTTTTCGTGCTCTTGCTACAGTTAAACGATCTTCTTCGGATAATTCGTCCAACCCAAGGATAGCTATAATGTCCTGAAGTTCTTTGTAACGTTGTGAAGTTTGCTTAACCTTTTGCGCAGTTTCATAATGTTCCTCACCAACGATCCTAGGTTGTAACATAGTTGACGTTGAATCCAAGGGATCTACTGCTGGATAAATACCTTTGGCAGCTAATCCTCTTGATAATACGGTAGTAGCATCTAAATGTGCAAATGTCGTGGCAGGAGCAGGGTCGGTCAAATCATCCGCAGGTACATAAACTGCTTGGATCGATGTTATGGATCCTTTTTTAGTAGAAGTAATTCTTTCTTGCAAAGAACCCATTTCCGTACTAAGGGTAGGTTGATAACCCACTGCAGAAGGCATTCTACCTAATAAGGCAGAGACTTCGGACCCTGCTTGAACGAAACGAAATATATTGTCGATGAATAGAAGTACGTCTTGCTCATTAACATCCCTAAAATATTCCGCCATGGTTAGGGCAGTCAAGCCAACTCTCATACGAGCTCCTGGCGGTTCATTCATTTGACCATAGACTAGAGCCACTTTTGATTCTGCAAGATTTTTTTCATTAATCACCCCGGATTCTTTCATTTCCATGTAGAGATCATTTCCTTCACGAGTACGTTCACCTACTCCGCCAAATACAGATACGCCTCCGTGAGCTTTGGCAATGTTGTTGATCAATTCCATGATGAGTACTGTTTTACCCACTCCAGCTCCCCCAAATAGTCCGATTTTTCCTCCACGGCGATAGGGAGCTAAAAGATCTACCACTTTAATCCCTGTTTCAAAGATTGATAATTTCGTATCTAACTGTATGAAGGCGGGTGCAGATCTATGAATAGGAGATGTTGTGCGAGTATCGACAGGACCTAAATTATCAACGGGCTCTCCAAGAACGTTGAAAATTCGTCCGAGAGTAGCTCCACCGACTGGAACACTTAGAGGAGCTCCCGTGTTAATCACTTTCATTCCCCTCATCAGACCATCTGTAGCACTCATAGCTACAGTTCTCACTCGATTATTTCCTAATAATTGTTGTACTTCACAAGTTACATTAATTTGCTGACCGACAGTATCTCGACCTTTAATTACCAAAGCATTATAAATATTAGGCATCTTGCCCGGTGGAAAAATGACATCCAGTACTGGGCCAATAATTTGAGTGATACGCCCTAGGTTTTGTTCTTCAAGTGTAGAAACCACAGGATTAGAAGTAGTAGGATTGCTTATCATAATCATAAATCATAATAAATATGTCGAAATTCTTTTTTGAAAAGTACTGAATCGAAAAGAAAGATCCGATAGCAAGTTGATCGGTTAATTCCATAATAAATAAATGGAAGTTAGCATTCGATTGAGCAATCGAATCCAATTAAATCCTTTACTCAGTGAATGAGTCAATTTTCAATTTTTTCTATATGTACTCTTGTATTTTCTTTTTTTTTTTTTTATTTGTGTTGTGCGCCTATTCTTCTTTATGTACCATATCCGTTACCTTTTATAGATTATAGATGAATTATGACTCTTTTCACATCTAGGATTTACATATACAACATATACTACTGTCAAGAGATCTTCTATTATTTCTTTTTCTTTCTATTTTCTCTATTAGATATTTCTATTTATTATTTAGGTATATATATCTATATATCTTTTCTTTAATATCTTTACTTTTTACTTTAGAATTTCTTAATTCTAATTTCGAATTATTTAGAATTCTATTTCTATTCAATTTCAATTTAATATTTATCTATTTTAGATTTTAATTGAATTTTGAATTCTATTGTATATTTTGTATATTGAGATTATATTTCTTTTCTCTTTATTCAGAATTATTCTTTTATTGTTCTAATTCTAATTATTAATCCTTTTTCTTATTTTTCATTTTATTTGATGTTTTTTTTTATCTTTATTTTTCTTTTTTTATATTCATAAGGTGATCAATTCCATTATAAATAGAAATTTTCAAAATGAAGATTGGGTTGCGCCATATATATCAAAGAGTATAAAATAATGATGTATTTGGTGAATCAAATACATGGATAAGGAACCGAACCCTTTTCAAATTTTTATTATTCATTTATAATATTAGTTTAGTTAGTTTAGTTGAATATTTTTTGAATTGTAAATTTTTTTTTATCAAAGGTTTCATTCACGCCTAATTTATATCGAGTAGACCTTGTTGTTGTGATAATTTTTAATTCATGAGTTGTAGGGAGGGACTTATGTCACCACAAACAGAAACTAAAGCAAGCGTTGGATTTAAAGCTGGTGTTAAAGATTACAAATTGACTTATTATACTCCTGACTACGAAACCAAGGATACTGATATCTTGGCAGCATTCCGAGTAACTCCTCAACCGGGAGTTCCGCCGGAAGAAGCGGGGGCTGCGGTAGCAGCCGAATCTTCTACTGGTACA